GCTAGTGTAGCTTAAGCAAAGCATAACACTGAAGATGTTAAGATGGGCCGTAGAAAGCCCCACGGGCACAAAGGTTTGGTCCTGACTTTATTATCAGCTTTAACCCAATTTACACATGCAAGCCTCCGCACCCCTGTGAGGATGCCCTCAATCCCCCGTCCGGGGACGAGGAGCCGGTATCAGGCACACTTTTTAGCCCAAGACGCCTTGCTTAGCCACACCCCCAAGGGAATTCAGCAGTGATAGACATTAAGCCATAAGTGAAAACTTGACTTAGTCAGGGTTAAGAGGGCCGGTAAAACTCGTGCCAGCCACCGCGGTTATACGAGAGGCCCTAGTTGATTCACTCGGCGTAAAGAGTGGTTATGGAGAATAAAATACTAAAGCCGAAGACCCCTTAGGCCGTCATACGCACCTAGGGGCTCGAATTATAGACACGAAAGTAGCTTTACCCCTTCCCACCAGAACCCACGACAGCTGGGACACAAACTGGGATTAGATACCCCACTATGCCCCGCCGTAAACTTAGATATTCCAGTACAACAAATATCCGCCAGGGGACTACGAGCGCCAGCTTAAAACCCAAAGGACTTGGCGGTGCTTCAGACCCCCCTAGAGGAGCCTGTTCTAGAACCGATAACCCCCGTTCAACCTCACTACTCCTTGCTTTTCCCGCCTATATACCACCGTCGCCAGCTTACCCTGTGAAGGTACTACAGTAAGCAGAATGAGTAATACTCAAAACGTCAGGTCGAGGTGTAGCGTACGAAGTAGGAAGAAATGGGCTACATTATCTGATCCAGATTATTCACGGAAGGTTGTCTGAAACGACAATCCGAAGGTGGATTTAGCAGTAAAGGGGGAATAGAGTGCCCCCTTGAAGCCGGCTCTGAAGCGCGCACACACCGCCCGTCACTCTCCCCAACAACCGCCTACACCAAGGTAAATAACACAACATCCGTCACAAGGGGAGGCAAGTCGTAACATGGTAAGTGTACCGGAAGGTGCACTTGGAATAATCAGGGTGTGGCTGAGACAGTTAAGCGACTCCCTTACACCGAGAAGACATCCATGCAAGTTGGATCACCCTGAACTAAACAGCTAGCTCAAACTATAAAAACCAAATTAATGATATAGATAGTCCTACAAAAAGCTAAAAGCACAGACTAAACCATTCGACCACCCCAGTACGGGCGACAGAAAAGGAAATAAAGACGCTATAGACAAAGTACCGCAAGGGAAAGCTGAAAGAGAAATGAAATAACGCACTAAAGTAGATAAAAGCAGAGACTACATCTCGTACCTTTTGCATCATGATCTAGCCAGTAACCTCAAGCAAAGAGACCTCTAGTTTGAACCCCCGAAACCGGACGAGCTACTCCGGGGCAGCCTATTATAGGGCCAACCCGTCTCTGTGGCAAAAGAGTGGGAAGACCCCCGAGTAGAGGTGAAAGACCTACCGAGTCAGGTTATAGCTGGTTGCCCAAGAAATGAATAGAAGTTCAGCCCCGCTGCGCCCTCGCCCACAACAGTTTTACTTAAACAAGGCACAAAGGACACCCGCGGGAGTTAGTCAAGGGAGGTACAGCTCCCTTAACAAAGGACACAACCTTAAACAGGAGGCTAAGGAATATATTAAACTAAGGCCCTAGGTTTCAGTGGGCCTAAAAGCAGCCATCTGAACAGAAAGCGTTAAAGCTCAGACCAACCCAAGCCTATTATAACATTAAAATCTCCAAAGCCCCTAGTATTACTGGGCCATCCTATGCCCCCATAGGAGGGACCATGCTAGAACGAGTAATAAGAAGAAAGACCTTCTCCCAGCACATGTGTAAGTCGAATCGGACACCCCATCGACAATTAACGAACCCAACAAAAGAGGGCAATGCACCACCGCCACCCTAGGCCGAGAAGACCATGTAATAGAACATCGTTACCCCCACACAGGAGTGCTTAAATCAAGGGAAAGACTTAAAGGATAAAAAGGAACTCGGCAAACCTAAACCCCGCCTGTTTACCAAAAACATCGCCTCCTGCCACCACTAATTATAGGAGGTCCCGCCTGCCCTGTGACCAAAAGTTTAACGGCCGCGGTATTTTAACCGTGCAAAGGTAGCGCAATCAATTGTCTTTTAAATGGAGACCTGTATGAATGGCATAACGAGGGTTTAACTGTCTCTTTTTCCCGGTCAATGAAACTGATCTACCCGTGCAGAAGCGGGTATACACACACAAGACGAGAAGACCCTATGGAGCTTTAGACGCCAACCAACCACGAAAAGCGGCCGCTAACTGGACCCTCAAACAACGTGATTATGGCACAAGCGTCTTCGGTTGGGGCGACCACGGGAGATAACAAAGCTCCCGAGTGGATAGGGGAACACCCTAAAACCCAGAGCCACAGCTCTAAGTCACAAAACATTTGACCAATAATGATCCGGCTTTATGCCGACCAACGAACCAAGTTACCCTAGGGATAACAGCGCAATCCCCTCCCAGAGTCCATATCGACGAGGGGGTTTACGACCTCGATGTTGGATCAGGACATCCTAATGGTGCAGCCGCTATTAAGGGTTCGTTTGTTCAACGATTAAAGTCCTACGTGATCTGAGTTCAGACCGGAGTAATCCAGGTCAGTTTCTATCTGTGAAGCCACCCTTCCTAGTACGAAAGGACCGGAGTGATGAGGCCCATGCTTTAGGCACGCCTCCCCCCAACCTGCTGAATACAACTGAAGCAGGTAAAGGGGGGCAACCCCCGGCCCAAGAGAAGGGCGCGCTAAGGTGGCAGAGCCCGGTAAATGCAGGAAGCCTAAGCCTTCCCTCCCAGAGGTTCAAATCCTCTCCTTAGCTATGCTTCACATTATCATAGCCCACATCATTAACCCCCTTGCCTACATCGTACCTGTTCTACTAGCCGTAGCTTTCCTGACCTTAATCGAACGAAAGGTCTTGGGGTATATGCAACTGCGGAAAGGACCAAATGTGGTAGGCCCTTACGGACTACTTCAACCAATCGCAGACGGAGTTAAGCTCTTTATTAAAGAACCTGTCCGACCCTCCACATCCTCCCCATTCTTATTCCTAGCTACTCCTACCTTAGCCCTCACACTGGCACTTACACTATGAGCGCCCCTACCCCTGCCCTTTCCAGTCACCGACCTAAATCTCAGTATACTCTTTATTTTAGCCCTGTCCAGCCTGGCCGTGTACTCAATCCTAGGATCTGGGTGAGCATCTAATTCAAAATATGCCCTAATTGGGGCTCTGCGAGCCGTTGCCCAGACCATTTCCTACGAAGTAGCCCTAGGACTCATTCTTCTATGCACTATCGTATTTACAGGAGGTTTCACCCTATCAATGTTTAGCACCACACAAGAAGGAATTTGACTACTAGCCCCAGCATGACCTCTTGCAGCAATGTGATATATCTCCACACTGGCAGAGACCAACCGGGCACCATTTGATCTAACTGAAGGAGAATCAGAACTTGTATCCGGGTTCAACGTAGAGTACGCCGGGGGACCTTTCGCCCTTTTCTTCCTGGCCGAATACGCCAACATTCTCTTCATAAATACCCTATCAGCAGTGCTCTTTATAGGGGCCTCACACTTCCCCTCATTTCCTGAATTTACTACCATTAGCATCATATTTAAAGCAGCCCTTCTTTCTGGGCTATTCCTGTGGGTTCGGGCCTCCTACCCACGATTCCGATATGACCAACTAATACATCTAGTGTGAAAAAACTTCCTCCCCCTTACACTAGCACTGATCCTCTGACATATTTCCCTTCCAGTGGGAACTGCAGGTCTCCCTCCCCAATTCTAGATAGACCCGGAGCTGTGCCTGAACGCCTAAGGGCCACTTTGATAGAGTGAACCACGGGGGTTAGACTCCCCCCGGCTCCTTAGAAAAAAGGGATTCGAACCCATCCTCCAGAGATCAAAACTCTGGGTGCTTCCACTACACCACTTTCTAGTAAGGTCAGCTAAATAAGCTTTCGGGCCCATACCCCGAACATGTTGGTTAAAATCCTTCCCCTACTAATGAACCCTTACGTACTCACAATCCTACTGTCTAGCCTGGGCCTAGGAACTACAATAACCTTTGCAAGCTCCCACTGACTGTTAGCATGAATGGGTCTGGAAATTAACACCCTCGCCATCGTCCCCATAATGGCCTACCAGCATCACCCCCGAGCCGTAGAAGCTACAACCAAGTACTTCCTCACACAAGCCACAGCAGCAGCTATACTTCTATTTGCTAGCACTACCAACGCATGAATCACGGGACAGTGAGAAATTACCCAACTTTCCCACCCCATCGCCTCTTCCATCGCCGTTACGGCCTTGGCACTAAAAATTGGGCTGGCCCCCATGCACTTCTGACTTCCTGAAGTTCTCCAGGGAATCACACTGACCACAGGACTAGTGTTATCTACTTGACAAAAACTAGCCCCATTCGCACTAATCCTTCAAGTTGCGGATAACGCCCACCCTTACTTACTTACAACACTAGCAATCTCTTCTACATTAGTAGGAGGCTGAGGGGGCCTTAATCAAACCCAACTACGCAAAATCCTGGCATACTCCTCAATCGCACATCTAGGGTGAATAATTCTAGTGGCCCAAATGGCCCCCCAAATAACACTAATAGCCCTAATTACCTACATTGCCATAACAACAGCCGCCTTCCTCACCCTAAACAATGTTGGCTCAACCAAAACTATCACCCTCGCCTCAACCTGAACTAAAGCCCCCACCCTGACCGCACTGGCCTGCCTTATTCTTCTCTCCTTAGGGGGCTTACCCCCACTAACCGGATTCATGCCTAAATGACTAATTCTCCAAGAAGTCACCAGCCAGGGATTTCCTCTCACTGCCACCGTGATAGCCCTTACAGCCCTATTAAGTCTTTATTTCTACCTTCGACTAAGCTACGCCATAACCCTTACCCTCTCCCCCTACACCATTAACTCCACTGCCCCCTGACGAACCGCAACTAAACAGCCTTCCCTCCCCCTATCCACGGCTATCATTTTATCAACCTGCCTCCTCCCCCTTACCCCAACCGCCCTGGCCCTTTTAGCCTAGGGGCTTAGGATAGCATTTAGACCATGAGCCTTCAAAGCTCCAAGCAGGAGTGAAAATCTCCTAGCCCCTGATAAGACTTGCAGGGATTTATCCCACATCTTCTGGATGCAACCCAGACACTTTAATTAAGCTAAAGCCTTTCTAGATGGGAAGGCCTCGATCCTACAAACTCTTAGTTAACAGCTAAGCGCCCTAACCAGCGAGCATCCATCTACTTTCCCCGCCGTCCGGGAGAGAGGCGGAGAAAGCCCCGGCAGGCGTTAACCTGCGTCTTCAGGTTTGCAACCTGACATGAACTTCACCACAGAGCTTGTGGTAAGAAGAGGAGTTAAACCTCTGTCCTCGGAGCTACAATCCGCCGCCTAAACCTTCGGCCATCCTACCTGTGGCAATTACACGTTGATTTTTCTCAACTAATCATAAAGATATTGGTACCCTTTACCTAGTATTTGGTGCCTGAGCAGGGATAGTAGGCACTGCCTTAAGTCTCTTAATCCGAGCAGAACTGAGCCAACCCGGGGCACTTCTCGGAGACGATCAGATCTATAACGTCATCGTTACGGCGCACGCCTTCGTAATAATCTTCTTCATAGTAATGCCAATTCTAATTGGTGGCTTTGGGAACTGACTAGTCCCCCTTATGATCGGGGCACCAGACATGGCATTCCCACGAATGAACAACATGAGCTTCTGACTACTTCCGCCCTCATTCCTCCTCCTTCTTGCCTCATCCGGGGTTGAGGCCGGGGCAGGAACCGGATGAACAGTCTACCCACCCTTGGCAGGTAATCTTGCCCACGCCGGAGCGTCCGTCGATCTAACTATCTTCTCTCTTCATCTAGCAGGTATCTCATCAATTCTTGGGGCCATTAATTTTATTACCACAATTATTAATATGAAACCCCCTGCAATCTCACAATATCAAACACCCCTATTTGTGTGATCCGTGCTTGTAACGGCCGTTCTCCTTCTTCTCTCACTCCCTGTGTTAGCTGCTGGGATTACAATGCTCCTAACAGACCGAAATCTAAATACGACCTTCTTTGACCCGGCAGGGGGAGGGGACCCAATTCTATATCAACACCTATTCTGATTCTTTGGCCACCCGGAAGTTTACATTTTAATCCTACCAGGATTTGGAATGATCTCCCACATTGTAGCCTATTATTCCGGCAAAAAAGAACCTTTCGGATACATGGGAATGGTATGAGCCATGATGGCCATCGGACTTCTAGGGTTTATCGTATGAGCCCACCACATGTTCACCGTAGGAATGGATGTAGACACACGAGCCTACTTTACATCAGCAACAATGATTATTGCTATCCCCACCGGAGTAAAAGTCTTTAGCTGACTTGCGACACTGCACGGGGGCTCAATCAAATGGGATACTCCCCTTCTTTGAGCTCTGGGCTTCATTTTCCTATTCACGGTCGGGGGGCTCACAGGGATTGTACTAGCCAATTCCTCCCTAGACATTGTTCTACACGACACATACTACGTAGTAGCACACTTCCACTATGTTCTGTCAATGGGTGCTGTGTTTGCCATCATGGCCGCATTCATGCACTGATTCCCGCTATTTTCAGGATACACCCTTCACAGCACCTGAACAAAAATCCACTTTGGGGTTATGTTCGTAGGGGTAAATCTAACTTTCTTCCCACAGCACTTCCTGGGGCTAGCCGGAATGCCACGACGGTACTCGGACTACCCAGATGCCTACACCCTTTGAAACACGGTGTCTTCAATCGGGTCATTAATCTCTTTAGTAGCAGTAATTATGTTCTTATTTATTCTTTGAGAAGCATTTGCCGCCAAACGAGAAGTATCATCAGTAGAGCTTACCATGACGAACGTAGAATGACTACACGGCTGCCCACCTCCTTACCACACCTTTGAAGAGCCGGCTTTCGTGCAAGTACAAGCAAAATAACGAGAAAGGGAGGAATCGAACCCCCGTGAGATGGTTTCAAGCCAACTGCATGGCCACTCTGCCACTTTCTTAAATAAGACACTAGTAAAACGATTACCTTGCCTTGTCGAGGCAAAATTGTGGGTTAAACTCCCGCGTGTCTTAGCCCAGAGCTAAATGGCACATCCCTCACAACTAGGATTGCAAGACGCGGCCTCCCCTGTAATAGAAGAACTCCTACATTTCCACGACCACGCCCTAATGATCGTACTCCTAATTAGCACACTGGTTCTTTACATTATTGTGTCAATGGTTTCCACCAAACTTACTGACAAATACATTCTAGATTCTCAAGAAATTGAAATTGTGTGAACTGTCCTGCCGGCAGTAATCCTTATTTTAATTGCACTTCCCTCCCTACGAATTCTTTACCTCATGGACGAGATTAACGACCCCCATCTAACTATTAAAGCCATGGGACACCAGTGATACTGAAGCTATGAGTACACAGACTACGAAGACCTTGGCTTCGACTCCTATATGGTTCCTACACAAGACCTAGTACCAGGACAATTCCGACTACTAGAAACAGACCACCGAATGGTTGTTCCAATAGAATCTCCTATTCGAGTTCTTGTATCAGCGGAAGACGTACTTCACTCCTGAGCTGTTCCAGCACTAGGAGTAAAAATAGACGCAGTACCAGGACGCCTGAATCAAACCGCCTTTATCGCCTCCCGTCCCGGTGTATTCTACGGGCAATGCTCTGAAATTTGTGGTGCAAATCACAGCTTTATGCCAATTGTGGTAGAAGCTGTTCCTCTAGAACACTTTGAAAACTGATCCTCACTCATACTTGAAGACGCCTCACTAGGAAGCTAAACTGGGCCTAGCGTCAGCCTTTTAAGCTGAAGATTGGTGACCCCCAACCACCTCTAGTGACATGCCTCAATTGAACCCCGCTCCTTGATTTGCAATTCTTGTCTTCTCTTGACTAATTTTCCTAACAGTCATCCCCCCAAAAGTCCTAGCCCATAATTTCAACAATGAACCTACAACTGTAGGAGCTGAAAAAGCTAAACCTGAGCCCTGAAACTGACCATGATACTAAGCTTCTTTGACCAATTCATGAGCCCCTCTTACCTAGGTATTCCCCTTATTGCGGTAGCAATCGCACTCCCATGAACTTTATACCCCACCCCTACAACACGATGATTGAACAATCGAGTATTAACCCTCCAAGGCTGATTTATTAATCGATTCACACAACAACTTCTTCTTCCTATCAACCCAGGAGGACACAAATGAGCAGTTCTGCTTACATCTTTAATGCTCTTCCTTATTACTATCAACATGTTAGGACTTCTCCCCTACACATTCACACCAACTACACAACTTTCTCTTAATATGGGCCTTGCCGTCCCTCTGTGACTAGCCACAGTAATCATCGGTATGCGAAACCAACCTACAGCTGCCCTAGGACATCTCCTCCCCGAGGGCACCCCAGTACCACTTATTCCTGTACTAATTATTATCGAAACGATTAGCCTGTTTATCCGACCCTTAGCCCTTGGAGTCCGACTAACTGCCAACCTAACAGCTGGCCACCTACTCATTCAACTAATTGCTACAGCAGCATTTGTTCTTCTCCCAATTATGCCAACCGTGGCCATCTTAACAGCCACAATCCTATTCTTACTCACTCTTCTAGAAGTTGCCGTAGCAATGATTCAGGCATATGTCTTCGTCCTACTCTTAAGCCTATACCTACAAGAAAACGTCTAATGGCCCACCAAGCACACGCATACCACATGGTAGACCCAAGCCCCTGACCGCTCACCGGAGCAATTGGCGCCCTGCTGCTAACATCCGGCACTGCAATTTGATTCCACTTCCATTCAACCCTCCTTATAACTCTAGGCCTAGTACTAACCCTCCTAACTATATACCAATGATGACGGGACATTGTCCGAGAAGGGACCTTCCAAGGCCACCACACCCCTCCAGTTCAAAAAGGACTACGTTACGGGATGATCCTGTTCATTACCTCAGAAGTATTCTTCTTTGCAGGATTTTTCTGAGCCTTCTACCACTCAAGCCTAGCACCAACCCCTGAACTAGGAGGTTGCTGACCCCCAACAGGAATCACACCCCTGGACCCATTCGAAGTACCACTATTGAATACAGCCGTCCTTCTGGCCTCCGGTGTAACTGTGACATGAGCCCATCACAGCCTTATAGAAGGAGAACGAAAACAAGCCATCCAATCTCTTACCCTTACAATCCTTCTGGGCTTCTACTTTACTTTCTTACAAGCCCTAGAATACTATGAAGCCCCCTTTACGATCGCAGATGGAGTATATGGATCAACATTCTTTGTGGCCACAGGATTCCACGGCCTACACGTAATTATTGGCTCAACATTCCTGGCTGTTTGTCTTCTACGTCAAGTACTCTACCACTTTACTTCAAACCACCACTTTGGATTCGAGGCCGCCGCCTGATACTGACACTTTGTTGACGTAGTATGACTATTCTTATACGTCTCTATCTACTGATGAGGATCATAATCTTTCTAGTATAAAAGACAGTACAGGTGGCTTCCAACCATCTAATCTTGGTTAAAGTCCAAGGAAAGATAATGAGTCTAATTATAACTATCCTAGCAATCACATCAGTACTATCAATCATTTTAATCATTGTTTCGTTCTGACTACCACAAATAAACCCCGACGCAGAAAAACTTTCACCTTACGAATGTGGATTTGACCCCCTAGGATCTGCCCGACTGCCCTTCTCCCTGCGGTTCTTCCTAGTAGCTATTCTATTCTTACTATTTGACCTAGAGATCGCATTACTACTTCCCCTCCCCTGAGGAAATCAACTGCTCGACCCACTAACAACCGTCTCATGGGCCACCGCCATCCTTGTTCTCCTAACATTAGGTTTAGTCTATGAGTGAATGCAGGGGGGCCTTGAATGAGCCGAATAGGGAATTAGTCCAACTAAAGACTTCTGATTTCGGCTCAGACAATTATGGTTAAAGTCCATAACTCCCTTATGACCCCGGTACACTTCAGTTTTAGCATAGCATTTATCCTAGGCCTAATGGGCCTGGCATTTCACCGAACCCACCTTCTCTCTGCTCTACTATGTTTAGAGGGCATGATGCTATCACTCTTTCTTGCTCTCTCTTTATGAACCCTACAAACAGAAGCAACAAACTTCTCTGCAGCGCCCATATTACTCCTCGCCTTCTCTGCTTGTGAAGCCAGCACTGGTCTTGCCCTACTAGTAGCAACAGCTCGAACCCACGGAACAGACCGACTACAAAGCCTTAACCTCCTGCAATGTTAAAAGTGTTAATCCCAACTCTAATGCTCTTCCCAACGATCTGGTTAACACCCAAAAAATGACTTTGGACATCTGCCGTATCCTACAGCCTAGTTATTGCCCTACTGAGTCTAACCTGACTCAACTGGACAGCAGAAACAGGGTGAACCCTGCCAAACAGCTATATAGCAATTGACCCCCTTTCTGCCCCCCTTCTAGTCCTAACATGTTGACTCCTCCCTCTAATAATCCTCGCAAGCCAAAACCACACGCAGTCTGAACCTGCCTCCCGGCAACGTATATACCTTAGCCTCCTGGCCTCCCTTCAAACCTTCCTTATTATAGCATTCGGGGCCACAGAAATTATTATGTTTTATATTATATTTGAAGCAACCCTTGTCCCCACTCTTATTATTATCACCCGATGAGGTAATCAAGCAGAACGCCTAAATGCGGGCACCTACTTCTTATTTTACACTTTAGCGGGATCCCTCCCACTATTAGTTGCACTACTAACCCTACAAAATTCAACAGGAAGTTTATCAATGATTACCCTAAACTTTTGTCAACCTTTAACTCTGATCTCTTGGGGGGACAAAATCTGGTGAGCAGGCTGCTTAGTGGCATTCCTCGTAAAAATACCCCTCTATGGCGTTCATCTCTGACTACCAAAGGCGCACGTAGAAGCCCCTATTGCCGGGTCAATAGTCCTGGCCGCAGTTTTACTAAAACTTGGGGGTTACGGCATGATTCGAATAACCACAGTCCTTGACCCCCTCACCAAAGAAATAGCCTATCCTTTCATCGTGCTCGCCCTCTGGGGAATCATCATAACAGGATCTATCTGTTTACGCCAAACAGACCTAAAATCACTAATCGCTTACTCCTCAGTAAGCCACATGGGGCTGGTCGCCGGAGGTATTCTTATTCAAACCCCCTGAGGCCTGACCGGGGCAATTATTTTAATAATCGCCCACGGACTAGTATCATCAGCATTGTTCTGTCTGGCAAACACAAGCTATGAACGAACACACAGCCGAACCATAGTCTTGGCACGAGGCATGCAAATACTGTTCCCCCTAACGGCCACATGATGGTTTATTGCCAACTTAGCCAATCTTGCACTCCCCCCGCTCCCTAATCTTATGGGAGAGATCATAATCATTACAACCATATTTAACTGATCTCCTTGAACCCTAATCCTTACAGGACTCGGCACCCTGATCACAGCCGGTTACTCCCTCTACATATTCCTAATAACCCAACGGGGCCCAGTACCAGCACACATTACAGGATTAACCCCATATCACACACGAGAGCACCTTTTAATTGCCCTTCACTTAATTCCAGTTGTTTTACTTGTCCTCAAACCAGAGTTCGTGTGAGGATGATTCTACTGCAGGTATAGTTTAACGAAAATGTTGGATTGTGATTCCAAAGACAGGAGTTCAAACCTCCTTATCCGCCGAGAGAGGCCTGTAGCAATAGAGACTGCTAATCTCTACTCCCGCAGTTAGAATCTGCGGCTCCCTCGGCCTTTGAAGGATAACAGTCATCCGTTGGTCTTAGGAACCAAAAACTCTTGGTGCAAATCCAAGCAGAGGCTATGCAAACTACACTGATTTTATCATCATCACTTACACTAATCTTTGCCCTCCTAGCCTACCCTATTCTTACAACGATTGACCCTACACCAAAACCCCCCGGTTGAGCCGTGTCCCACGTAAAAACCGCAGTTAGTGCCGCATTCGTGGTCAGTCTTTTACCCCTATTCATCTTTTTAGATCAGGGAGTAGAGACAATCGTTACCACCTGACACTGAATAAACACATCCACTTTCAACATTAGCATTAGCCTAAAGTTCGATGCCTATTCAATTATCTTTACGCCCATCGCCCTTTACGTGACCTGATCCATCCTTGAATTTGCCTCCTGATACATACACGCGGACCCCTACATGAACCGATTCTTTAAATACCTCCTCATGTTCTTAATTGCTATAATTATCTTAGTTACAGCCAACAACATATTCCAACTATTTATTGGTTGAGAAGGAGTAGGAATTATGTCCTTCCTACTAATTGGCTGATGATACGGCCGAGCCGATGCCAACACTGCAGCCTTGCAAGCCGTAATTTATAACCGAGTAGGAGACATCGGACTAATTATAAGCATGGCCTGGTTTGCCATGAATCTTAATTCATGAGAAATACAACAAATCTTTGCACTCTCCCACAACATAGACATAACCCTCCCCCTTCTAGGCCTAATCGTTGCCGCAACAGGCAAGTCGGCCCAATTCGGACTTCACCCTTGACTGCCTTCCGCAATGGAAGGTCCTACGCCAGTCTCCGCCCTACTGCACTCAAGCACAATGGTCGTAGCAGGAATCTTCCTCCTTATTCGACTGCACCCTCTTACCCAATCTAACCCCACAGCATTAACCATTTGCTTATGTCTAGGTGCACTAACAACACTATTCACTGCCACATGTGCTCTCACCCAGAATGACATTAAAAAAATCGTAGCCTTCTCTACTTCAAGTCAGCTGGGACTTATGATGGTAACAATTGGGCTTAATCAACCCCAATTAGCCTTCTTCCACATTTGCACCCATGCCTTCTTCAAAGCAATACTCTTCCTCTGCTCCGGATCATTAAATCAAAGCCTTAACGACGAACAAGACATCCGGAAAATAGGAGGCCTGCACAACCTAGCACCTTTTACATCTACCTGTCTGACAATTGGAAGCCTAGCTCTAACAGGAACCCCCTTCCTGGCCGGCTTCTTCTCAAAAGATGCCATCATCGAAGCCCTAAACACCTCTTACCTAAACGCCTGAGCCCTTGTCCTCACTCTAATTGCAACCTCTTTCACGGCTGTCTATAGCTTCCGAGTTGTATTCTTTGTTACCATGGGAACCCCCCGATTCATACCTCTCTCTCCAATCAACGAAAATGACCCTGCGGTTATCAACCCAATTAAACGACTGGCCTGAGGCAGCATTGTAGCAGGACTAATTCTTATTTCAAACACCCTCCCTACAAAAACACCCATTATAACCATACCCCCTATACTAAAACTAGCTGCTCTTATCGTCACAATCATTGGACTTCTAACAGCCATAGAACTAGCCGCCCTTACTGCCAAACAATTTAAACCTACCCCAATCATTAAACTACACAACTTCTCAAATATACTTGGCTACTTCCCCGCAACAGTACACCGCCTGGCCCCTAAACTAAACCTGGTTTTAGGCCAAACAATGGCCAACCAACTAGTAGACCAATCCTGATTTGAAGCCGCAGGCCCCAAAGGGCTAGCTTCAGCCCAGGCAAAAATATCCGCCGCCACTAGCGACGCCCAACGAGGGATCATCAAGACATATCTAATAATCTTCATAATCACCACAGGACTGGCCACCCTTTTAGCCTCTACCTAAACAGCCCGTAAAGCCCCCCGACTTAAACCACGAGTCAACTCTAACACTACAAATAGGGTTAGCAATAAAACTCAAGCGCATAACACTATCATAACACCCCCTGAAGCATAAAGCATAGAAACCCCACCAACATCTCCCCGAACCATCAACAATTCTTTACAGCTACTTAACACCCCCGCACTAAAATCATATCATGACGAGCCAAAATAAAGTAGCCCTGCAACGACTACCACAAAGTAGAACATTGCATGCTCAAAGACAGACGCATCCCCCCAGCTTTCAGGGTGCGGGTCAGCTGCCAAGGCAGCCGAATACCCAAAAACTACTAACATCCCTCCTAAATAAATTAAGAAAAGAGCCAAGGCCAGAAACGGAGACCCAAACATTGCTAAAACAGCACAACCCGCTCCAGAAGACATCACTAACCCTAATGCCGCGAAATACGGGGCAGGATTGGATGCAACACCCACCATCCCTAAAACAAACCCAAATAATCAAAGACACACAAAGTATACCATAATTTCTACCCGGATTCTAACCGAGACCAATGACTCGAAAAACCACCGTTGTTATTCAACTATAGAAACCCTAATGGCAAGCCTACGAAAAACCCACCCACTCCTAAAAATCGCTAACGACGCACTAGTCGACCTCCCAGCCCCTTCTAACATTTCAGTCTGATGAAACTTCGGCTCACTTTTAGGGCTGTGTTTAGCAGCACAAATTTTAACAGGATTATTCCTGGCTATACACTACACTTCTGACATCGCAACTGCATTCTCTTCTGTCGCCCACATTTGCCGTGACGTAAACTACGGCTGACTGATCCGAAGCATGCACGCAAACGGAGCATCATTCTTCTTTATCTGCATTTACGCCCACATTGGCCGAGGACTTTACTACGGCTCATACCTTTACAAAGAGACATGAAACATTGGAGTAGTCCTTCTCCTTCTTGTTATGATGACTGCCTTTGTAGGCTACGTTCTCCCCTGAGGACAAATGTCTTTCTGAGGAGCCACTGTAATTACCAACTTATTATCTGCCGTCCCATATGTGGGGGGCGCACTAGTAGAGTGAATCTGAGGGGGCTTCTCCGTAGATAACGCCACTCTAACCCGATTCTTCGCATTCCACTTCCTATTCCCTTTCGTAATTGCAGGGGCCACAATCCTCCACCTTTTATTCCTACACGAAACAGGATCAAATAACCCTGCCGGCCTTAACTCGGACGCCGATAAAATTTCATTCCACCCATACTTCTCCTACAAAGACCTTCTAGGCTTCGCAGTTATACTACTAGCACTAACCTCATTAGCCCTCTTTTCACCCAACTTACTAGGAGACCCAGATAATTTTACACCCGCCAACCCCATGGTTACCCCACCCCACATTAAACCAGAGTGATACTTCCTATTTGCCTACGCCATCCTGCGTTCAATCCCCAACAAATTAGGCGGAGTACTAGCCCTTCTATTCTCCATTTTAGTACTAATGGTTGTTCCCATTCTACACACCTCAAAGCAACGAGGTCTAACATTCCGACCTATTACACAATTCCTATTCTGAACTTTAGTAGCAGACGTCATCATCTTGACATGAATCGGAGGAATACCAGTAGAACACCCATACGTCATTATCGGGCAAGTAGCCTCAATCATCTACTTCTCTGTATTCTTAGTTCTCGCCCCGCTAGCCGGATGAATAGAGAACAAAGCCCTAGAATGAAACTGCCCCAGTAGCTTAGTTCAAAGCGCCGGTTTTGTAATCCGGAGACCGGAGGTTAAAGTCCTCCCTGAGGCCCAGAAAAGAAAGATTTTAACTTCCACCTCTAACTCCCAAAGCTAGTATTCTAAGTTAAACTATTCTCTGGCGACACGCCGCCCGCCGCCAAATATATGTACTTTGGTATACAAATGTTGTATACTCATAGTATGTACAATATCCATGCACAGATGGTATAGTACATACTATGTATAATTATACATATATATATGGTGTAGGTACATACTATGTATAATCCCCATTCATATTATGTCAAGTAAATGACTGCTTTACATTACATAACTGAATCTAAGAACAACACAATAATAACCAAATAACAATAAATAAGGACAAAGCAAGTAATAATTGAACTAAGGTATACATAAGCATTAAATTAAGATTCAGAATATAAATAAGAAAACCTGATAAATAGATTAATCCCTATTACTCCATCAAACCATTTTCCTTGCGTTACCCATCAAAAATAGCTATATACTTATTTAATGTAGTGAGAACCGACCAACACGACTAAATCGTGCATACTCTTAATGATAAGATCACGGACAAAAATTGTGGGGGTTTCACAGAATGAACTATTCCTGGCATTTGGTTCCTATTTCAGGGCCATAAATTTATAATCCCCCTAAGAATTGAACTTTCCAGGCATAAGTTAATGGTGGCATACTAACGACTCGTTACCCACCATGCCGGGCGTTCACTATACATGCATCTGGTTCCTTTTTTTCCTTCACTTTCACTTGGCATTTGGCGACTCCTTCCTAATGTTAACGTTTAAAGGGTGTACATTTCCTTGAATGAGAAATAACTGTCCAATACTCCATCAACATTCATCGAAGAACCACATAAGTGATATCAGGTGCATAATAGATCAGTTCTCAACCCACACTACCCTATTATACTGCCCCCCTTCTTTGAAAAACTAGGAGGTTTTTTCGCGCGACAAACCCCCCTACCCCCTACGCCCGAAAAAGTCTAATATTCATGTCAAACCCCGAAACCATGAAAGACTCGACTGGCGTCTTCAACGAGTTCTGTTACGTGTTGGTATATATAGTGTTGCAAAAAGATGTTACTGTGTG